GTCCCTGTAGCTTAAACCAAAGCATGGTACTGAAGATGCCAAGATGGACCTTTTTCCCAAGGACAAAAGACTTAGTCCTAACCTTACCGTTAATTCTCACCCAACATATACATGCAAGTATCCGCACCCCAGTGCAAGCGCCCTAAAACCCCTTACCAAGGCACTAGGAGCAAGCATCAGGCACACTTCTGTAGCCCAAGACGCTACGCCTCGCCACACCCCCACGGGTACTCAGCAGTAATTAACATTAAGCAATAGGCGTAAGCCTGACTTAGCTAGGGTGACTAGGGTTGGTAAATCTTGTGCCAGCCACCGCGGTCATACAAGAAACCCAAATTAACCGTACACGGCGTAAAGAGTGGTCCCAGACTATTAAAGCAGATTAAGACCAAACTTCAACCTAAGCCGTCACAAGCCCAAGGTCCCCGAAGCCCAACTCAAAAGCGATCTTAACACCAACGACCCATCCCACCCCACGAAAGCCAGGACACAAACTGGGATTAGATACCCCACTATGCCTAGCCCTAAATCTTGATGTTTCCCAAACACAAACATCCGCCTGAGAACTACGAGCACAAACGCTTAAAACTCTAAGGACTTGGCGGTGCCCTAAACCCACCTAGAGGAGCCTGTTCTATAATCGATAACCCACGATCCACCCGACCACTTCTTGCCAAAACAGCCTACATACCGCCGTCCCCAGCCCACCTCTGTGAGAGCACAACAGTGAGCCCAACAGCCCCCACTCCGCTAATAAGACAGGTCAAGGTATAGCCCACGAAGTGGAAGAAATGGGCTACATTTTCTAAAATAGAACACCCAACGAAAAGGGGCCTGAAACCTACCCCAAGAAGGCGGATTTAGCAGTAAAGTGGGACAATCAAGCCCCCTTTAAGCCGGTCCTAGGGCACGTACATACCGCCCGTCACCCTCCTCACAAGCCCCACAAGCCCACTAACTAATACAACTAGCAGCCAAAGAAGAGGTAAGTCGTAACAAGGTAAGTGTACCGGAAGGTGCACTTAGCATATCAAGACGTAGCTACAACCCAAAGCATTCAGCTTACACCTGAAAGATATCTGTCACCCATCAGATCGTCTTGATAGGCCTACCCTAGCTCCACCAACCACAATCAAGAACCCACCACCTTACCTAACCAAAACATTCTCACCTAACCTAGTATAGGCGATAGAAAAGTACAACCCGGACGCCATAGAAAAAGTACCGTAAGGGAAAGATGAAATAACAATGAAAACTAAGCACCACACAGCAAAGATAAACCCTTGTACCTCTCGCATCATGATTTAGCAAGAACAACCAGACAAAGCGAACTAAAGCCTGCCACCCCGAAACCCAAGCGAGCTACTAACAAGCAGCTGCCCCGAGCCAACCCATCTCTGTTGCAAAAGAGTGGGACGACTTATTAGTAGAGGTGAAAAGCCAACCGAGCTGGGTGATAGCTGGTTACCTGTAAAACGAACCTAAGTTCTACCTCAGCCCCTTCCCCAAGACAAACCAATCAAGTCCCCATGCAATGGGCTAAGAGCTATTTAAAGGGGGTACAGCCCCTTTAAAAAAGGACACAACCTCCACCAGTGGATAACCTCGCCCCAACCCAACCCCCGTGGGCCTTAAAGCAGCCACCCTTAAAGAATGCGTCAAAGCTCCACAGACTAAAAAAATCCAAAAACAACGCAAATCCCTGAACCCATAACAGGTCAACCTACAATAGTAGATGAATTAATGCTAAAACGAGTAACCAGGGCACAGTCCCCCAAAGCGCCAACCTAAACACCATTAACAGTATAACCACAATACCAAGCCCCCGACTAAACATTGAACACACCCTGTCAAACCAACCCAGGAGCGCACACTGGGATGATTAAAATCTGCAGAAGGAACTCGGCAAGCCCAAGACCCGACTGTTTACCAAAAACATAGCCTTCAGCCAAACAAGTATTGAAGGTGATGCCTGCCCAGTGACACACGTTTAACGGCCGCGGTATCCTAACCGTGCAAAGGTAGCGCAATCAATTGTCCCATAAATCGAGACCTGTATGAACGGCTAAACGAGATCTTAACTGTCTCCTGCAGATAATCAGTGAAACTGATCCCTCTGTACAAAAGCAGAGATAAACACATAAGACGAGAAGACCCTGTGGAACTTCAAAATCAATAGCCACCATATCCAACCCACAAACCCACCAGGCTCACTACCCAAAAACACTGGCTAACATTTTTAGGTTGGGGCGACCTTGGAGAAAAACAAACCCTCCAAAAATAGGGCCAAACCCCCTAACTAAGAGCAACCCCTCAACGTGCCAACAGCACCCAGACCCAGTAAAACTGACTAATGAACCAAGCTACCCCAGGGATAACAGCGCAATCTCCCCCAAGAGCCCCTATCGACGGGGAGGTTTACGACCTCGATGTTGGATCAGGACATCCTAGTGGTGCAGCCGCTACTAAGGGTTCGTTTGTTCAACGATTAACAGTCCTACGTGATCTGAGTTCAGACCGGAGCAATCCAGGTCGGTTTCTATCTATGATTAGACTTTCCCAGTACGAAAGGACCGGAAAGGCAGGGCCAATACCCCAAGCACGCCCTCTCCCCAAGCGATGTATCCAACTAAATCACCAAAGGACCACTCATTACCCCAACGAAAAAGGTTGCTAGTGTAGCAGAGCCCGGCAAATGCAAAAGACTTAAACCCTTTACCCCAGAGGTTCAAATCCTCTCTCTAGCTCCCACCATGGTCTGACCAAACATCCCCCTAAACTACCCCATTACAACGCTAACCTACATAATCCCCATTCTAATCGCTGTAGCCTTCCTAACACTAACCGAACGAAAAATCTTAAGCTACATACAATCCCGAAAAGGACCAAACATTGTTGGCCCCTTCGGATTATTACAACCCGTTGCTGACGGTGTCAAACTATTCATCAAAGAACCCATCCGCCCATCCACATCCTCACCACTCCTATTCATCACAACCCCAATACTAGCCTTTCTCCTCGCACTAACAATCTGAACCCCCCTACCCCTCCCATTCCCCCTTGTAGATCTGAACCTAGGCCTCCTCTTCCTTCTAGCAATATCCAGCCTAGCAGTTTATTCGATCCTATGATCAGGCTGAGCATCAAACTCAAAGTACGCCCTAATCGGCGCACTACGAGCAGTATCACAAACTATCTCCTATGAGGTGACCCTGGCCATCATCCTCCTATCTATAATCATATTAGCCGGAAACTATACCATAACCACCCTCACCATCTCGCAAGAACCCCTATACCTTATATTCTCCTCATGACCCCTCGCAATAATATGATACATCTCAACACTGGCCGAAACAAACCGCTCCCCATTCGACCTTACAGAAGGAGAATCAGAACTTGTTTCAGGTTTCAACGTAGAATACTCCGCAGGACCATTCACCTTGTTCTTCCTAGCCGAATACGCGAACATCATGTTAATAAACACACTAACCACCCTCCTATTCCTAAACCCAAGCACACTCAACCCACCCCCAGAACTCTTCCCCCTAATCCTGGCCACAAAAACCCTCCTCCTCTCCTCAAGTTTCCTATGAGTCCGAGCCTCCTACCCACGATTCCGATACGACCAACTCATGCATCTCCTCTGAAAAAATTTCCTTCCACTAACACTATCCCTTCACCTCTGACACACCAGCATACCTATCTCCTACGCGGGCCTACCTCCTTACCTAAGGAAATGTGCCCGAACATCAAGGGTCACTATGATAAAGTGAACATAGAGGTACACCAATCCTCTCATTTCCTAACAAACTTAGAAAAGCAGGAATCGAACCTACACAGAAGGGATCAAAACCCTCCATACTTCCTCTATATTATTTCCTAGTAAGGTCAGCTAATAAAGCTATCGGGCCCATACCCCGAAAATGATGGTTTAACTCCTTCCCTCACTAATAACTCCCACCGCAAAACTAATCTCAACCCTAAGTATCCTACTAGGAACGACAATCACAATCACAAGCAACCACTGAACCATAGCTTGGGCAGGACTAGAAATCAACACCCTATCGATCATTCCTATAATCTCAAAATCCCACCACCCACGAGCCATTGAAGCTGCAACCAAGTACTTCCTAGTGCAAGCAGCTGCTTCAACACTAATACTCTTCTCAAGTGTAATCAACGCATGGCACACAGGGCAATGAGACATCACCCAACTCACTCACCCCCCAGCATGCCTCCTACTAACCACCGCAATTGCTACCAAACTGGGCCTAACCCCATTCCACTTTTGATTTCCAGAAGTACTACAAGGATCGTCCCTTACCACAGCCCTACTCCTCTCAACAATCATAAAACTCCCACCAACCACACTCCTACTCATTACATCCCACTCATTAAACCCCACTCTACTCGCCACCATGTCCATCATATCTATTACCCTGGGTGGCTGAATAGGACTAAACCAAACACAAACCCGAAAAGTCATAGCCTTCTCATCCATCTCCCACCTAGGATGAATAATAATCATCATCGCCTACAACCCCAAGCTAACCCTACTAACCTTCTATGTCTATATCCTAATAACCACCTCCATCTTCCTTACCATGAACACAACCAACATCTCAAAACTATCAACACTAATAACCTCATGAACCAAAACCCCCATATTAAATACAACCCTCATGCTAACGCTACTATCACTAGCAGGTCTCCCCCCACTAACAGGCTTCCTACCCAAATGACTCATCATCCAAGAACTCATCAAGCAAGAAATAACCACAACAACCACAATCATCTCCATAGCATCGCTCCTAGGACTATTCTTCTACCTACGCCTGGCGTACTGCTCCACCATTACACTCCCCCCCAACCCCTCAAGCAAAATAAAACAGTGATCCACCAAAAATCCAACCAACACCCTAATCTCTGTACTCACCTCCCTATCTATCTCACTTCTCCCACTCTCCCCTATAATCCTTACCATCACTTAAGAAACTTAGGATAATATAAACCAAAGGCCTTCAAAGCCTCAAACAAGAGTTAAAACCTCTTAGTTTCTGCTAAGATCCGTAGGACGCTAACCTACATCTCCTGAATGCAACCCAGACACTTTCATTAAGCTAGGATCTCTCTAGGCAGGTGGGCTTTGACCCCACGACACTCCTAGTTAACAGCTAGGCGTCCAAACCAACAGACCTCTGCCTAAGAGACTCTGATGTGCTCTAAACACATATCAATGAGCTTGCAACTCAACATGAACTTCACTACAGAGCCGATAAGAAGGGGAATTAAACCCCTGTAAAAAGGACTACAGCCTAACGCTTAGGCACTCAGCCATCTTACCAACTTACCTGTGACCACAACCCGATGACTATTCTCAACGAACCACAAAGACATTGGCACCCTTTACCTAATTTTCGGCGCATGAGCTGGCATAATTGGTACCGCCCTAAGCCTACTCATCCGCGCAGAACTCGGCCAACCAGGAACCCTCCTCGGAGATGACCAAATCTACAACGTAATCGTCACGGCCCATGCCTTTGTAATAATCTTCTTCATAGTAATACCAATCATAATCGGAGGATTCGGAAACTGACTAGTTCCCCTCATAATTGGTGCCCCCGACATAGCATTCCCACGCATAAACAACATAAGCTTCTGACTACTTCCCCCATCCTTCCTCCTCCTACTAGCCTCCTCCACAGTAGAAGCAGGGGCGGGCACAGGATGAACAGTCTACCCCCCCCTAGCCGGCAACCTAGCCCACGCCGGGGCCTCAGTAGACCTAGCTATTTTCTCCCTCCACCTGGCCGGTGTATCATCCATCCTAGGGGCAATCAACTTTATCACCACAGCCATCAACATAAAACCGCCTGCCCTATCACAATACCAAACCCCACTGTTTGTATGATCTGTCCTAATCACAGCTGTGCTACTACTACTAGCACTACCAGTCCTAGCCGCTGGAATTACCATACTCCTCACAGACCGTAACCTAAACACAACATTCTTCGACCCCGCTGGAGGAGGAGACCCAATCTTATACCAACACCTATTCTGATTTTTCGGACACCCAGAAGTATACATCCTTATCCTACCGGGATTTGGAATTATCTCACATGTAGTAGCCTACCACGCAGGTAAAAAAGAACCATTCGGCTACATAGGCATAGTATGAGCCATACTATCAATTGGGTTCCTAGGATTTATCGTATGGGCTCACCACATATTCACAGTAGGAATAGACGTAGACACCCGAGCATACTTCACATCTGCCACAATAATCATCGCAATCCCCACTGGAATCAAAGTCTTCAGCTGACTCGCCACACTACACGGAGGAACCATTAAATGAGACCCCCCCATACTATGAGCTCTTGGATTTATCTTCCTATTCACCATTGGAGGCCTCACAGGAATCGTTCTAGCAAACTCTTCATTAGACATTGCTCTACACGACACATACTACGTAGTAGCACATTTCCACTATGTCCTATCAATAGGTGCTGTCTTCGCCATTCTAGCCGGACTTACCCACTGATTCCCCCTATTTACCGGATACACCCTAAACCAATCATGGGCCAAAGCCCACTTCGGGGTCATATTTACAGGCGTAAACCTAACCTTCTTCCCCCAACACTTCCTAGGACTAGCAGGCATACCACGACGATACTCCGACTACCCTGATGCCTATAGCCTATGAAATACCCTATCATCTATCGGCTCACTAATCTCGATAACAGCCGTAATCATACTAACATTCATCATCTGAGAGGCCTTCGCTTCTAAACGAAAAACACCACAACCAAGTCTAATTTCTACTAACATCGAATGAATCCACGGCTGCCCACCCCCATATCACACCTTCGAAGAACCCGCCTTTGTCCAAGTACAAGAGAGGAAGGAATCGAACCCCCATACACTGGTTTCAAGCCAGCCGCATATAAAACCACTTATGCTTCTCTCTCATGGGGTGTTAGTAAACTAATTACATGGCCCTGTCAAAGCCAAACTATAGGTGAAACCCCTATACACCCCTCATGGCCAACCACTCACAACTAGGATTCCAAGATGCCTCTTCCCCTATCATAGAAGAACTGATCGAATTCCACGACCACGCCCTCATAGTTGCCCTAACCATTTGCAGCCTTGTCCTTTACCTACTAACACTTATACTCATAGAAAAACTATCATCAAACACCGTCGACGCACAAGAAGTTGAACTAATTTGAACAATCCTACCCGCTATCGTTCTTATCCTACTGGCCCTACCATCCCTACAAATCCTCTACATAATAGACGAAATCGACGAACCAGACTTAACCCTAAAAGCCATTGGACATCAATGATACTGATCTTACGAATACACAGACTTCAAAGACCTATCATTCGATTCCTACATAATCCCCACAACAGAACTCCCCACAGGGTACTTCCGACTCCTAGAAGTAGACCACCGCGTCATTATCCCAATAGAATCTCCAATTCGCATAATCATCACCGCCGATGACGTTCTCCACTCATGAGCTGTACCAACACTAGGAGTAAAAACCGACGCCATCCCTGGACGACTCAACCAAACATCATTCATCACCACCCGACCAGGAATCTTCTACGGCCAATGCTCAGAAATTTGCGGAGCCAACCATAGCTTCATACCTATCGTAGTAGAATCTATTCCCCTCACCCACTTCGAGACTTGATCCTCACTTCTAATATCCTAATCATTAAGAAGCTATGCATCAGCACTAGCCTTTTAAGCTAGACAAAGAGGAACCTCCCCTCCTTAATGATATGCCCCAACTTAACCCAAACCCCTGATTCTCCATCATAATCATATCATGATTAACATTTTCACTAATCCTTCAACCAAAAATATTATCATTTACCCCCACAAACACCCCCACCAACAAAGCACCTACAACCACAAAAAATAAACCTTGAACCTGACCATGATCTTAACCTTCTTTGACCAATTCTCAAGCCCATACCTCCTCGGAATCCCATTAATCCTCCTCTCAATACTACTACCCCCCCTCCTCCTCCCCACACCCAACAACCGATGAATCACAAACCGCCTATCCACACTACAACTTTGACTCACCAACATAATCACTAAACAACTCATAACCCCACTGAACAAACCAGGCCACAAATGGGCCATTATCCTAACATCCCTAATAATACTCCTACTAACAGTCAACCTCCTAGGCCTACTACCCTACACATTTACTCCAACCACCCAACTATCAATAAACATAGCACTTGCCTTCCCACTATGACTCGCAACCCTGCTCACAGGCCTCCGAAACCAACCCACAATCTCCCTAGGACATCTCCTACCCGAAGGCACACCCACCCTATTAATCCCAGCCCTAATCCTAATCGAAACCATCAGCCTATTCATCCGTCCACTAGCCCTAGGCGTCCGCCTCACAGCTAACCTTACCGCAGGACATCTTCTCATCCAACTTATCTCAACAGCTGCCATTACACTTCTCCCAATCATACCTGCAGTATCCACCCTCACTATCATAATCCTCCTCCTACTGACAATATTAGAGCTGGCAGTAGCCATAATCCAAGCCTACGTCTTCGTCCTCCTACTAAGCCTCTACCTACAAGAAAACATCTAATGGCCCACCAAGCACACTCATACCACATAGTAGACCCTAGCCCATGACCTATCTTCGGAGCAACCGCCGCCCTACTAACTACATCTGGGCTGATCATATGATTCCACTATAACTCTTCACAACTACTAACCCTTGGACTAATATCAATCATTCTAACCATAATCCAATGATGACGAGACATCGTACGAGAAAGCACCTTCCAAGGCCACCACACACCCACAGTCCAAAAGGGCCTACGATACGGAATAATTCTATTTATTACATCAGAAGTTTTCTTCTTCCTCGGCTTCTTTTGAGCATTCTTCCACTCAAGCCTAGCACCCACCCCAGAACTAGGAAATCAATGACCCCCAACCGGAATCACCCCTCTAAACCCCTTAGAAGTACCCCTACTAAACACAGCCATCCTACTGGCCTCAGGCGTTACCGTAACCTGAACACACCACAGTATCACTGAAGCAAACCGAAAACAAGCAACCCAAGCACTAACACTCACCATCCTCCTAGGCCTATACTTCACCATCCTACAAGCAACAGAATACTACGAAGCACCCTTCTCAATTGCCGATGGTGTTTATGGTTCAACCTTCTTTGTCGCCACAGGATTCCACGGACTTCACGTCATAATCGGATCCACCTTCCTAATAGTTTGCCTCCTACGACTAATCAAATTCCACTTCACACCAAACCACCACTTTGGATTTGAAGCAGCAGCCTGATACTGACACTTCGTAGACATCATCTGACTATTCCTCTACCTAACCATCTACTGATGAGGATCATACTCTTCTAGTATATCCATTACAATAGACTTCCAATCTTTAAAATCTGGTACAGCCCAGAGAAGAGTAATAAACATAGTCACATTTACACTTACCTCAACTCTAGCCCTCAGTGTAATTTTAACCCTACTAAATTTCTGACTCGCCCAAATAAACCCAGACTCAGAAAAACTGTCACCCTATGAATGTGGATTCGACCCACTAGGCTCTGCCCGACTACCATTCTCTATCCGATTCTTCCTCAGTAGCCATCCTATTCCTGCTATTTGACCTAGAAATTGCCCTCCTACTACCACTACCGTGGGCCACCCAACTAAAACACCCCACCACCACCCTAATCTGAACCTCCACTATCATCCTCCTTCTAACCCTAGGCCTAATTTACGAATGGATACAAGGGGGGTTAGAATGAGCAGAGTAAGAAAGTTAGTCTAAAACAAGACAGTTGATTTCGACTCAACAAACCATAGCCCATCCTATGACTTTCTCCATGCCTCTCCTTCACCTAAGCTTCTACTCAGCCTTCACCCTAAGCAGCCTAGGACTGGCCTTTCACCGAGCACATTTCATTTCCGCCCTATTATGCCTAGAAAGCATAATACTATCAATATATGTTGCTCTATCAACATGACCCGTCGAAAATCAAACACCATCCCTCATCCTCATGCCAATCTTCATACTAGCCTTCTCCGCCTGCGAAGCAGGCACAGGACTAGCAATACTAGTAGCCTCCACACGAACACACGGCTCTGACCACCTACAAAACCTAAACCTCTTACAATGCTAAAAATTATCCTCCCAACAGTTATACTACTTCCAACAACCCTCCTCTCTCCCCCGAAACTTATGTGAACAAACACCACAATACACAGCCTACTCATTGCCACCCTAAGCTTACAATGACTAACTCCATCATACTACCCATACAAAAATATCACCCAATGAACGGGCATCGACCAAACTTCCTCTCCCCTATTAACCCTATCCTGCTGACTCACACCCCTCATGATCCTAGCAAGCCAAAACCACCTACAACACGAACCACCCACACGAAAACGAATCTTCATAACAACTCTAATTGCAGTACAACCCCTTATCATCATAGCCTTCTCAGCTACAGAACTCACAACATTCTACATCTCATTCGAAGCAACCCTAATCCCCACACTAATCTTAATCACACGATGAGGAAGCCAACCAGAACGCCTAAGCGCTGGCATCTACTTCCTCTTCTACACGCTCATCAGCTCCCTCCCCCTATTAATTGCTATCCTATACCTAAACTCACAAACAGGCACCCTCTACTTTCCCACTCTAAAACTCCACCCCTACCCCACACCACTCACACCAACCGAATACTGATCCACCCTACTACTAAACCTCGCCCTCCTCATAGCCTTCATAGTAAAAGCACCCCTATACGGACTCCACCTGTGGCTCCCTAAAGCCCACGTAGAAGCCCCAATTGCAGGATCCATACTCCTTGCTGCCCTCCTCCTCAAATTAGGCGGATATGGCATCATACGCATTACCTGTTTAACAAACCCACCCACAAACAACCTCCTCCACTACCCATTCATCACCCTAGCCCTATGAGGAGCACTAATAACCAGTTCAATATGCTTACGTCAAATTGACCTAAAATCACTCATCGCCTACTCCTCTGTAAGCCACATAGGATTAGTTATTGCTGCATGTATAATCCAAACCCACTGATCCTTCTCAGGAGCCATAATCCTCATAATCTCCCACGGTCTAACCTCATCCATACTATTCTGCCTAGCCAACACAAACTATGAACGCACACACAGCCGAATCCTCCTACTAACCCAAGGATTACAACCCCTCCTCCCACTAATAGCCACTTGATGATTATTGGCCAACCTGACAAACATAGCCCTACCCCCAACCACAAACCTAATAGCAGAGCTAAGCATTATAATTGCACTATTCAACTGATCCACTCCAACAATCCTCCTAACTGGAATCGCTACCCTACTAACCGCCGCATACACACTATTCATGCTCACATCAACCCAACGAGGAGCCTTACCTCCCCATATCACAACACTCCAAAACTCAACCACACGGGAGCACCTACTAATAACCCTCCACCTCATCCCCATACTCCTTCTAATCCTAAAACCTGAACTAATCTCCGGATCCCTCTCATGCAAGTATAGTTTAAACCAAACATTAGACTGTGACCCTAAAAATAGAAGTTAGACCCTTCTTACCTGCCGAGGGGAGGTTCAACCAACAAGGACTGCTAATTCTTGTATCTGAGTCTAAAACCTCAGCCCCCTTACTTTTAAAGGATAACAGCAATCCACTGGTCTTAGGAGCCACTCATCTTGGTGCAAATCCAAGTAAAAGTAGTGGAAACAACCCTACTCCTCAACACCCTCATACTACTCACACTAACAACCATCCTAACACCCACACTCCTCCCCATTCTCCTAAAAAACTTCAAAAACTCCCCTAAAACCATCACCACAACCATCAAGATCGCCTTCCTAACCAGCCTGGCACCAATAATAATCTTCATAAGTTCAGGACTAGAAAGCATCACCTCACACTGAGAATGAAAATTCATCATAAATTTCAAAATCCCACTCAGCTTTAAAATAGACCAATACTCAATATTATTCTTCCCTGTCGCACTGTTTGTAACATGGTCGATCCTACAGTTCTCAACATCCTACATAGCATCAGACCCACATGCCACAAAATTCTTTTCCTACTTAACGACATTCCTAGTTGCAATACTCATACTAACCCTTGCCAACAATATCTTTCTACTTTTCGTCGGTTGGGAGGGAGTAGGAATCATATCCTTCTTGCTCATCAGTTGATGACACGGGCGAGCAGAAGCCAACACAGCAGCCCTACAAGCCGTGCTCTACAACCGAATCGGAGACATTGGCTTCATCCTAAGTATAGCATGATTCGCCTCCACCATAAACTCTTGAGAGATACAACAAATATTCTCACCCACAAAGACCCCCACCCTCCCCTTACTAGGCCTTATCCTAGCTGCCATAGGAAAATCAGCCCAATTTGGCCTCCACCCTTGACTACCAGCCGCCATAGAAGGCCCCACCCCAGTCTCCGCCCTACTACACTCAAGCACAATAGTAGTAGCCGGAATCTTCTTACTAATCCGCACTCACCCCCTACTAGCCAGCAACAAAACCGCCCTCACCCTGTGCCTCTGTCTAGGCGCCACATCTACACTATTCGCCGCTACCTGTGCTCTCACACAAAATGATATCAAAAAGATCATTGCCTTCTCCACATCTAGCCAACTAGGATTAATAATAGTCACCATCGGACTAAACCTACCCCAACTAGCCTTCCTTCACATCTCAACCCATGCCTTCTTCAAAGCCATACTATTCCTATGCTCCGGATCAATTATCCACAGCCTAAATGGAGAACAAGACGTTCGAAAAATAGGGGGTCTGCAAAATATACTCCCAACAACCACTTCCTGCCTAACCATCGGAAACCTAGCACTAATGGGAACGCCTTTTCTAGCAGGATTCTTCTCAAAAGACCTTATCATCGAAAACCTAAACACCTCTAACTTAAACTCCTGAGCACTAACCCTAACCCTACTAGCCACAACCTTCACCGCCACATACAGCCTACGAATAACCCTCCTGGTGCAAGCAAAATCCACCCGAACATCAACAATCACCCCAATAAACGAAAACAACCCACAAATCACCCACCCAATTACCCGCCTGGCCCTAGGAAGCATCACAGCTGGCCTATTAATTACATCGTACATAACTCCAACACAAACTCCACCAATAACAATACCCCTGCCAACAAAAACCGCAGCTATCACAATTACAGTCCTAGGGATCATTCTAGCCATAGAACTCATATCCGCCACCCACATTATGACTCAACCTAAACAAAACAACTACTCAAACTTCTCCCTCACATTAGGATACTTCAACCCCCTAACCCATCGCCTGAGCTCCACAGCCATACTAAGCACAGGACAAGAAATTGCCAACCACCTAATTGACCTATCCTGATACAAAAAAATTGGACCAGAAGGACTCGCCAACCTACAAACCATGGCAACCAAAATCTCCACCATACTACACAAAGGACTAATCAAAGCCTACCTAGGATCATTTGCACTATCCATCCTAATCACCCTATTAACACTAACCCAAATCTAATGGCCCCCAACCTACGAAAATCCCACCCCCTACTAAAAATAGTAAATAACTCCCTAATCGACCTACCAACACCCCCAAATATCTCTGCCTGATGAAACTTCGGGTCCCTCCTGGGAATCTGCCTGGCAACACAAATCCTAACAGGCTTACTCCTAGCCGCCCACTACACCGCAGACACCTCTCTAGCTTTCTCATCCGTAGCCAACACATGCCGAAACGTACAGTACGGCTGACTAATCCGCAACCTTCACGCAAACGGAGCCTCACTCTTCTTCATCTGCATCTATCTACATATCGCCCGAGGCTTCTACTACGGCTCATACTTGTACAAAGAAACCTGAAACACAGGAGTCGTCCTTCTTCTCACCCTCATAGCAACAGCCTTCGTAGGGTACGTCTTGCCATGAGGCCAAATATCATTCTGAGGGGCTACAGTCATCACAAACCTATTCTCTGCCATCCCCTACATCGGACAAACCCTAGTAGAATGAGCATGAGGGGGATTCTCCGTAGACAACCCCACCTTAACCCGATTTTTCGCCCTACACTTCCTCCTCCCATTCATAATCACCAGCCTAGTCCTTATCCACCTAACCTTCCTACACGAGTCGGGGTCAAATAACCCCCTAGGCATTCCATCAAACTGTGACAAAATCCCATTCCACCCCTACTTCTCCCTAAAAGACCTTTTAGGATTCATAATCATACTCCTCTTACTCTCCACCCTCGCCCTATTCTCCCCCAACCTACTAGGGGACCCCGAAAACTTCACCCCAGCAAATCCCCTAGTAACCCCCCCACACATCAAACCAGAATGATACTTCCTATTCGCATATGCAATCCTACGCTCAATCCCCAACAAGCTGGGGGGAGTCCTAGCCCTAACTGCCTCCGTACTGATCTTGCTTCTAAGCCCCCTTCTCCACAAATCCAAACAACGAACCATGGCCTTCCGCCCCATCTCCCAACTCCTATTCTGAGCCTTAGCCGCCAACCTATTCATCTTAACATGAGTAGGAAGCCAACCAGTAGAACACCCGTTCATTACCATCGGACAACTAGCCTCACTGACCTACTTCTCTACCATCCTAATCCTAATCCCCATTACCTCCTCCTTAGAAAACAAAATCCTAAACTAAACTCTAGTAGTTTACAATAAAACATTGGTCTTGTAAACCAAAAGACGAAGGTTGCCCCCTCCTAGAGTTCCCACTTAAAAGGCCCCCACCCTACAGCCAGCAAAGCCTCAAATACTACAACACCAAAGCACAAAATAGGCCATAAGCTTTTTCAAATCAAATTGATCCAAAGCTTATGGCCTATTTACCGCCCCAGTACACCAACCACAATAGTCCTCCCATAAAGGAACCCCCCCTACCCCCCCACTCTCGTGGGTAATATATTTACGCTATGTAATTCGAGCATTAATAGTAGTCAGGTACTATTATAATAGTCTATCTAGGATTATATATTCATGTTATATTACATAAATGTATACTCGGACATTAATTGGATCAGCCCGGTTTCGCTTCATGGGTTAAAGCCTTTATGACTCTAGACTGTTAACTAAATGGCTGTTGGATATCCCTCTGGCACTCTTTAACAGTACTGCTCCAGAACACGGCAGTGCTTTAATACAGAGAATTAATGCCTTCTGTCTAACTCATGTTACTTTTTACTCTAANTGCTCNAGTATACGGATGTGCTTTGGTACAAGAACTTATCGGTCACAGCCCACGAATGGACTAACAATGTCTTGTCCTGAATGGCTAGTTTCAGGGGCTGGGTTATTTATTGATCGAGCATCTCACGTGAAATCATCAACCCGGTGTACGGAAGGTCCGTCGTTCCTAGCTTCAGGTCCATTCTTTCCCCCTACACCCTCGCCCAACTTGCGCTTTTGCGCCTCTGGTTCCTCGGTCAGGCACATGAATCGGTTCACTCACCCCACGGTGCCCTTCACAGAGTCATCTGGTTCGCTATTTGAGTACTCACTGCCTCGTAATCGCGACATTTTAATGGAGTAGGTCGGTTGGTTCTCTTTTTTTGGGCAATCTCACTCTACACCTCCAGTGCGGCGGGTACACTGTTGGTTGACATGGACATACAATCCATAGCGAACCCTTTTTTGGCCTTCAAGGATGAATTAATGATACGGTTTCGGGTGTAAGCCGGGCGTTCATTTTAACACTGATGCACTTGTAATTACATTTGGTTATGGTAGTTCCACGGTGTTGTCTCTCGTGTTGCCACTGAATTAACGGTTATTGGGCACTGTCTCTTATCCTCGTGTATTCGGCTGGAATCTCAGGGATTACTCAATGAGACGGTTGGAGTATATTCAGTATCACCGTAGCACTGATGCACTTTGTTTTACACCTGATACCTCCNCTTCCTCCTTACTATAAGGCTATTCGATTAATGCTTGTTGGACATAAATCTTCATTTTTTCCCCATTTTTGTCGCCACCACTTAAATCTCCAATAATTTTAAAAAGTGGCAGGAAAATTTCCAATAATTTTCCCCCACTTAACAAACAAAACAAACAAACCACAAACAAACAAACCTCACCGCCTATTTTATCAATTGTCACAAAACAACGTTCCACTTAAAAACATTTGCCACTCCTCCCCAAACGTCCATTCCTTGTTTGTTTGTTTGTTTGTTTGTTTGTTTTGTTNNNATNTTTATTATCTTTGTTGTCTTTGTTGTCTTTATTATCTTTNTTNTCTTTGTTGTCTTTNTTNTCTTTGTTGTCTTTGTTGTCTTTGTTGTCTTTGTTGTCTTTGTTGTCTTTGTTGTCTTTGTTGTCTTTGTTGTCTTTGTTGTCTTTGTTGTCTTTGCTATTTCACTTTAATCTTATCCCATCTACTCTCATCATTAATCATCTTACATCCACCCNCTAACTTACCCCACTACCCCCCCTTCCCCCACTCAACCACTTCCCTGCCCCACTCGTCCAACCCCTCACAACTTACAAAACCTTCCAGCAGAACCCCCAACCACCCCCTCAGAAAAAGAGGACTAAACCTCCATCACCAACTCCCAAAGCTGGTGTTTTATATTAAACTATTTTCTGACCCTAAACCGCCCGAATAGTCCCTCGAGAAAGACCACGTACAAGCTCCAGCACAACAAAAAGAGTCAACAACAAACCCCAACCAGCCACTAAGAACATCCCCACCCCACAAGAGTAAAACAAAGCCACCCCATTAAAGTCTAACCGACTAAAAAACACTCCTATGTTATCAACAACTCCCACCCCAAACCCTCCACCACCCCACCCCCAAACAATAAGCCCCACACCAGCAACAAACACAAAGCCCAGAACACACCCCGTGGTGTGTCAACCCCCCCAAATCTGAGGAAAAGGGTCAGCTGCCAACGAGACGGAGTACACAAAAACCACCAGCATTCCACCCAGATAGACCATAAAAAGCACCAATGACACAAAAGAGACCCCCAAACTTATTAACCACCCACATCCCACAACAGATCCAAACACTAACCCAACTACACCATAATATGGAGAAGGATTAGATGCTACTAACAAAGCCGCTAAAACAAAACCAACCCCCAAAAACAGCACAAAATAGGTCATAAGTTCTTACTTGGATTCGCCCAAGGCTTATGGCCTGAAAAACCATCGTTGATATCTCAACTATAAGAACGCCCCATAAAGGAACCCCCCCTACCCCCCCACTCTCGTGGGTAATATATTTACGCTATGTAATTCGAGCATTAATAGTAGTCAGGTACTATCATACTAATCTATCAAGGACTATATATTCATGTTATATTACATAAATGTATACTCGGACATTAATTGGATCAGCCCGGTTTCGCTTCATGGGTTAAAGCCTTTATGACTCTAGACTGTTAACTAAATGGCTGTTGGATATCCCTCTGGCACTCTTTAACAGTACTGCTCCAGAACACGGCAGTGCTTTAATACAGAGAATTAATGCCTTCTGTCTAACTCATGTTACTTTTTACTCTAACTGCTCTAGTATACGGATGTGCTTTGGTACAAGAACTTATCGGTCACAGCCCACGAATGGACTAACAATGTCTTGTCCTGAATGGCTAGTTTCAGGGGCTGGGTTATTTATTGATCGAGCATCTCACGTGAAATCATCAACCCGGTGTACGGAAGGTCCGTCGTTCCTAGCTTCAGGTCCATTCTTTCCCCCTACACCCTCGCCCAACTTGCGCTTTTGCGCCTCTGGTTCCTCGGTCAGGCACATGAATCGGTTCACTCACCCCACGGTGCCCTTCACAGAGTCATCTGGTTCGCTATTTGAGTACTCACTGCCTCGTAATCGCGACATTTTAATGGAGTAGGTCGGTTGGTTCTCTTTTTTTGGGCAATCTCACTCTACACCTCCAGTGCGGCGGGTACACTGTTGGTTGACATGGACATACAATCCATAGCGAACCCTTTTTTGGCCTTCAAGGATGAATTAATGATACGGTTTCGGGTGTAAGCCGGGCGTTCATTTTAACACTGATGCACTTGTAATTACATTTGGTTATGGTAGTTCCACGGTGTTGTCTCTCGTGTTGCCACTGAATTAACGGTTATTGGGCACTGTCTCTTATCCTCGTGTATTCGGCTGGAATCTCAGGGATTACTCAATGAGACGGTTGGAGTATATTCAGTATCACCGTAGCACTGATGCACTTTGTTTTACACCTGATACCTCCNCTTCCTCCTTACTATAAGGCTATTCGATTAATGCTTGTTGGACATAAATCTTCATTTTTTCCCCATTTTTGTCGCCACCACTTAAATCTCCAATAATTTTAAAAAGTGGCAGGAAAATTTCCAATAATTTTCCCCCACTTAACAAACAAAACAAACAAACCACAAACAAACAAACCTCACCGCCTATTTTATCAATTGTCACAAAACAACGTTCCACTTAAAAACATTTGCCACTCCTCCCCAAACGTCCATTCCTTGTTTGTTTGTTTGTTTGTTTGTTTGTTTTGTTTCAATTTAATCGTTCATTCGTTCATTTGTTCATTTGTTCATTTGTTCATTTGTTCATTTGTTCATTTGTTCATTTGTTCTCATTTGTTCATTTGTTCATTTGTTCATTTGTTCATTTGTTCATTTGTTCATTTGTTCATTTGTTCATTTGTTCATTTGTTCATTTGTTCATTTGTTCATTTGTTCATTTGTTCATTTGTTCATTTGTTCATTTGTTCATTTGTTCATTTGTTCATTTGTTCATTTGTTCATTTGTTCATTTGTTCATTTGTTCATTTGTTCATTTGTTCATTTGTTCATTTGTTCATTTGTTCATTTGTTCATTTGTTCATTTGTTCATTTGTTCATTTGTTCATTTGTTCATTTGTTCATTTGTTCATTTGTTCATTTGTTCATTTGTTCATTTGTTCATTTGTTCATTTGTTCATTTGTTCATTTGTTCATTTGTTCATTTGTTCATTTGTTCATTTGTTCATTTGTTCATTTGTTCATTTGTTCATTTGTTCGCTCGTTCATTCGTTCATCACCCGCTCACCTCGCCCACCCTGCTTATTCACTTCACTTGCCACCTCAGGCCCCCTGAACTACGCAACAAACAAATAAAACAAGTCCT